GTATTAGGCATCAAAATTTGGATATTTGTAGACGAGGAATAATAAGAACTTACTTTACTTGTATTTAGTTCTATCTGGTGATAAAACAAAAAAGGCAAACTCTTTCATTCCTTTTCTGTTAAATAAAAAAAAAATGAACAATTCTATAAGGTTGAATAAAAATTCGATTAATCGTTTGATATAATTGCTATGCTTAGTGTGTGACTCGTTGGTTTTTTTAGGATTATAGGATTCAACAAAATCGACGGGCCCGTAGTACGAACTGATAACTATAGAACTAATAATCAACTCATCGCTTCGCATTATCTGGATATAAGGAACCAGTCAAGATATGATATATGAGTCATATCATTGTAGCAACTGAAATCTTTTTTGCATAAACACAAAAGAAAAACCAATCTGATTATGAGTTGTAAAGCAATAAAAGTATACAGATAAATGGAAGGGTGAGAGAAAGATAGGAAAAGAAATATCAATGATATATAATTCCAATATGTAAGGTCTATGAGTCATCTCATATAAAGGGAATGTAATAAAGCATCAATACTGATTGATCCATAATTAGACAAATCGGTGCATAGAAGAAAAAATCAAGAGCCCTGAGCCAATAAAGACTGAGAAGGTTGACTCAAGAAAAAATTTCATTCATTAATAAATTTCATTAAGGGCTCCGTTGTAGAATTCAGACCTAACCATTAATCGAGAAGTGGTGGGGACGACAGAACCTGTGAATGCATAAGATTCTATTGAAAACGAATCCTAATGATTCATTGGGTAGGATGGCGGAACGAACCAGAAACCTATTCATTTATTCTGAGAGGTCATGTCATAGACTAATCTTACAATTGAATGTTGAAAGAGTAAATATTCGCCCGCGAATTTTTTTTTATTTCTAAATTTTAGTCGATTCGATATGATAATACAAAGGAAAAAGAAAATAAAGATTCATTATAACGATAACGTTATATAAAAACGACATTATCTATAAATAGAAGACATGTTTAATTATATATTAAAACACAAAAAATTTAAAATTTATAATAGATATAGATTAGATAAAATTTAAAAGAATACCACGATTCCGTATATTATTCACCGTGTATATTATTTTTTAATTGTTTAATTCGCGAGGAGCTGGATGAGAAGAAACTCTCATGTCCAGTTCTGTAGTAGAGATGGATGGAATTGATAAACAACCATCAACTATAACCCCAAAAGAACCAGATTCCGTAAACAACATAGAGGAAGAATGAAAGGAATATCTTATCGAGGCAATCGTATTTGCTTCGGTAGATATGCTCTTCAAGCGCTTGAACCCGCTTGGATCACATCTAGACAAATAGAAGCAGGGCGGCGAGCAATGACACGAAACGCACGCCGCGGTGGAAAAATATGGGTACGCATATTTCCAGACAAACCCGTTACAGTAAGACCTACAGAAACACGTATGGGTTCGGGGAAAGGATCTCCCGAATATTGGGTAGCTGTTGTTAAACCCGGTAGAATACTTTATGAAATGAGCGGAGTAGCAGAAAATATAGCCAGAAGGGCAATTTCAATAGCGGCATCCAAAATGCCTATACGAACTCAATTCATTCTTTCGGGATAGGGATGTAGAAACAAAGGAAAGGGGTCTTTTGTATGAAAAAAAAATTGCAGGTTTTTTGTTTTGAACAAATAATATTTCTTTTTTTTTTTATTTAGACCCTTGCATTGAAAACAAAAAAAATCGATAAAAAAACGATATGATTCAACCTCAAACCCATTTAAATGTAGCGGATAACAGCGGAGCCCGAGAATTGATGTGTATTCGAATCATAGGAGCTAGTAATCGACGATATGCTCATATTGGTGACGTTATTGTTGCTGTAATCAAGGAAGCCGTACCAAATACACCTCTAGAAAGATCAGAAGTAATCCGAGCTGTAATTGTACGTACTTGTAAAGAACTCAAACGCGACAACGGTATGATAATACGATATGATGACAATGCTGCAGTTGTTATTGATCAAGAAGGAAATCCTAAAGGAACCCGAATTTTTGGCGCGATCGCCCGGGAATTAAGACAGTTAAATTTCACTAAAATAGTTTCATTAGCACCCGAAGTATTATAAGGGAAGGCCGTAATATAGTTATAGTATTTGGTATTTGAATGAAACCGATTAATTAGTAGATTGTTTATATATCACGTATATACCTTTAATAATTCAGAAATAAAGATAAATAAAAAAAGAAAAAGAGCATGTTGATTATATCAAAATTTGGGGGCAACAAAAATCTTAGTTTATCATGAGTAAAGACACTATTGCTGACATAATAACCGCTATACGAAATGCTGACATGAATAAAAAAAGAACAGTTCGAATACCATCTACTAACATCACTGAAAATATTGTTAAAATCCTTTTACAAGAAGGTTTTATTGAAAACGTGAGAAAACATCAGGAAAGCAATAAATATTTTTTGGTTTTAACACTACGACATAGAAGAAATAGAAAAGGATCGTATAGAACTGTTTTAAATTTAAAACGGATCAGTCGACCCGGTTTACGAATATATTCTAACTATCAAAAAATTCCTAGAATTTTAGGCGGAATGGGGATTGTAATTCTTTCTACTTCTCGAGGTATAATGACAGACCGAAGGGCTCGAATAGAAGGAATCGGCGGAGAAATTTTGTGTTATATATGGTAATCTTTCTGATAGACGAATTATACGAAGAACTTTCATATTTGTGAAAAAAGAGAAAGGACAACTTTATAATATTACCCCTCTTACATTAGTTGATACTTCAAAGCGGTTTTACCTGGAATGAAACAAAAAAAGATTCATGAGGGTTTAATTACTGAACAACTTACCAATGGTATGTATCTTCCGGGTTCGTTTAGATTTGAGATAATGAAAATATGATTCTGGTTTTTGTTTCGGAAAGGATTCGACGTTGTTTTATACGTATACTACCAAGAAATAGAATAAAAATTGAGGTAAGTCCTTATTTCAACCAAAGGACGTATAGTTTATAGACTCCAAAGCAAAGACTCGAATGATTCGGTGGTTTTTTCAATTTCAACATTCTTTCGTGGGGATACAATTCGAAGTTAAAAATTTCAAGAAACTTATTTTCTTCCAATAAATAGTAAGAAAGGGAATGACAAATATGAAAATAAGGGCCTCTGTTCGTAAAATTTGTGAAAAATGTCGATTGATCCGTAGGCGGGGACGAATTATAGTAATTTGTTCCAACCCGAGACATAAACAAAGACAAGGCTAATCTTTCTAAAGCAAAAAAGACTCTCGAAATCAAAAGTAACCGATGTACAGATGTACAAATAAATAAGTAAAAAAAATAAGGATACGTTTTGACATGAAATGGATATATCCATATATCTCTGACTTATATTTATGAGATGATAAAATATGGCAAAACCTATACCAAAAATTGGTTCACGTAGAAATAGACGTATTGGTTCACGTAAGAATGCGCGTAGAGTACCAAAGGGAGTTATTCATGTTCAAGCAAGTTTCAATAATACGATTGTGACTGTTACAGATGTACGGGGTCGAGTAATTTCTTGGTCCTCCGCCGGGGCTTGTGGATTCAAGGGTACAAGAAGAGGTACACCATTTGCCGCTCAAACCGCAGCAGGAAATGCTATTAGGACAGTAGTGGATCAAGGTATGCAACGAGCAGAAGTCATGATAAAAGGCCCGGGTCTCGGAAGAGATGCGGCATTAAGAGCTATTCGTAGAAGTGGTATACTATTAAGTTTCATACGCGATGTAACCCCTATGCCACATAATGGCTGTAGGCCCCCTAAAAAAAGGCGTGTGTAAAAATAAACATTGAAGAGATTTCAAGAGAAATAAATAATTCAATGATTTGATCAAATAATATACTATGGTTCGAGAGAAAGTAACAGTATCTACTCGGACACTACAGTGGAAGTGTGTTGAATCAAGAGCAGACAGTAAGCGTCTTTATTATGGACGCTTTATTCTGGCCCCACTTATGAAAGGTCAAGCAGATACAATAGGAATTGCGATGCGAAGAGCTTTGCTCGGAGAAATAGAAGGAACATGTATCACACGCGCAAAATCTGAGAAAATACCACATGAATATTCTACCATAATAGGTATTCAAGAATCCGTACATGAAATTTTAATGAATTTGAAAGAAATTGTATTGAGAAGTAATCTATATGGAACTCGTAACGCGTCTATTTGTATCAAGGGTCCTGGATATGTAACTGCTCAAGACATTATCTTACCACCTTCTGTGGAAATCGTTGATAATACACAGCATATAGCTAACCTAACGGAACCAATTAATTTGTGTATTGAATTACAAATCGAGAGGAATCGCGGATATCGTATAAAAACGCCAAATAACTTTCAAGACGGAAGTTATCCTATAGATGCTGTATTCATGCCTGTTCGAAATGCGAATCATAGCATTCATTCTTATGTGAATGGGAATGAAAAACAGGAGATACTTTTTCTCGAAATATGGACAAATGGAAGTTTAACTCCTAAAGAAGCACTTCATGACGCCTCCCGGAATTTGATTGATTTATTTATTCCTTTTTTACATGCAGAAGAAGAAAACTTACAGTTAGAAAACAATCAACACAAAGTTACTTTGCCCCTTTTTACTTTTCATGGTAGATTGGCTAAACAAAGGAAAAATAAAAAAGAAATCGCATTGCAATATATTTTTATTGACCAATCAGAATTGTTCCCCAGGGTCTATAACTGCCTCAAAAGGTCCAATATACATACATTATTGGATCTTTTGAATAACAGTCAAGAAGATCTTATGAAAATTAAACATTTTCGCATAGAAGATGTAAAACATATATTGAACATTCTAGAAATATAAATAGAAATATAAAAGCATTTCGAATAAATTTTAATGGGTTATTTAATTTTTTTTTCTAAAGTTTTTGTATAAAAAGATAAAAATGAGTTTTGAATCTTTAGCACAATTAATATATTCGGAA